AATAAAGTGCCTGAAGAAAAGGGTTACTTTGATAGAGTAAATCATGTGACACCCACCTTTATTACATCTACTAGATTTAAACTAGCTCCTGAAAAATCAAAAATTTCTGTACCTCGTATACTAAAACGTAAATAAGTAAGCTAAAAAAGCTATTGGGTTCATACCCCACTTATAAAGGTTCCCTCCTTTCTTATTTAATCCCCTATCTAAACAAATTACTTTTCAGAGTGTCCCTCATTGTAGGAACCCTCATTGCTATCTCATCATACTCTTGGATAGGAATATGAATAGGCTTAGAAATTAACCTATTATCCTTTATACCCCTAATTTGCTCCAATAAAAACATTTTCTCATCAGAAAGAGCCCTAAAATATTTTATTACCCAGGCTATAGCTTCCTCTATTCTACTTCTGTCTCTAATCCTATTTTCAATTAATTCCCCATATTTTATTAATTCTGAGTCTACTCTCAATATAATTCTTAATACCTCTCTTCTCCTAAAAATAGGAGCTGCCCCACTCCATTTTTGATTTCCAGAAGTTATAGAAGGCTTAAGATGAATAAACAGATTTGTACTTCTAACATGACAAAAAATTGCCCCAATGGCTCTTCTCCTCTACTCAAGAAAAACTACTTATCTTATCTTAATAACAATTATCTCTTGCATAATTGTAAGCGGTATCATAGGACAAAATCAACTTAGATTACGAAAAATTATAGCGTACTCCTCAATCAATCATATTGGTTGGATATTAGCTGCAATAATATTCCTCGAAACAGTGTGACTATTTTACTTCTTAGTTTACTCAATCATCACTTTAAATATTCTAATTATATTTAAAAAACTAAACATTTTCTCTATTAACCAAATAGCCACCTCTATTAATAGTCAGCCCCATCTCAAACTTTTCTTTAGATTAAATTTTCTATCACTAGGAGGCCTCCCCCCTTTCCTAGGATTTTTTCCAAAATGATTAACTATTCAAATTCTAATCAACACAAATTTATTTTTATTATCTACAATCATAATCTTAGCTACTTTAATAACTCTTTTCTTTTATATTCAATTAATCTTCAGAGCCTTAATTTTCTCTTTTAATACTTTTCCCCCTCTAAAAAAAACATCTCGCCACATATTCTTTGTGACATCCTCTAATCTCGTGGCGTTGATAAGGCTTATTCTTACGACCTTAGCATTTAATTTGATGTAGTTAAGGATTTAGGTTAAAAATAAACCTGGGACCTTCAAAGTCCCTAATAAAGAAGACTTTAAGCCTTAGAAAATATTCACTTCTAAATTTGCAATTTAGCATCATCTAATTTTGATTATAAGACTGGTAAAAGAATAATAATATTCGTAAGTAAGTTTACAGCTTACCGCCTAGCTCAGCCACCTTACCGAATAAATGATTATTCTCAACAAACCATAAAGATATTGGAACTCTATACTTTCTCTTAGGAAGATGGTCAGGTATAGTCGGGACCTCTCTTAGAATTTTAATCCGAACTGAGCTAGGAAATCCAGGGTCCTTAATTGGGGATGATCAAATTTATAATGTAATTGTAACTGCCCATGCATTTATTATAATTTTTTTCATAGTTATACCAATCATAATTGGAGGTTTCGGAAACTGGTTAATTCCTTTAATACTAGGTGCCCCTGATATGGCTTTTCCCCGAATAAATAATATAAGATTTTGATTATTACCTCCATCCCTAACATTTCTTCTTATAAGAAGTATAATTGAAAGAGGTGCCGGAACAGGGTGAACAGTTTACCCACCCCTCTCATCAAATATTGCCCATAGAGGGGCATCAGTAGACCTAGCTATTTTCAGTCTTCATCTAGCTGGAATCTCATCTATTTTAGGTGCTGTCAATTTTATTACTACTGTAATTAATATACGGGCAACAGGAATCACCTTCGATCGAATACCTTTATTTGTTTGAGCTGTTGTTTTAACAGCAGTTCTCCTTCTTCTATCTCTACCTGTACTAGCAGGTGCTATTACTATATTATTAACAGACCGAAATCTTAATACAACCTTTTTCGATCCTGCTGGAGGAGGGGACCCAATCCTTTACCAACATTTATTTTGATTCTTCGGCCACCCAGAAGTGTATATTTTAATTCTACCAGGATTTGGGATAATTTCTCATATCATCAGACAGGAAAGAAGAAAAAAAGAAACATTTGGAACACTAGGTATAATCTATGCTATAATGGCAATTGGCCTTCTTGGATTCATTGTATGAGCTCATCATATATTTACTGTTGGAATAGATGTGGATACCCGAGCCTACTTCACATCAGCAACTATAATCATTGCTGTTCCTACTGGAATCAAAATTTTTAGTTGACTTGCTACCCTTCATGGTACTCAAATAAATTACTCCCCCTCAATATTATGAGCCTTAGGGTTTGTTTTCCTTTTTACTGTAGGGGGACTAACAGGGGTTATCTTGGCCAATTCATCTATTGACATCATTCTTCATGACACTTACTACGTAGTAGCTCACTTCCATTATGTACTTTCAATAGGTGCAGTTTTTGCTATTATAGGAGGGTTTGTTCATTGATTCCCCTTATTTACAGGTCTTCACTTAAACAGAAAGTTCTTAAAAATCCAATTTGCAATTATATTTATTGGGGTAAATATAACCTTTTTCCCCCAACATTTTCTTGGACTAAGAGGGATACCACGACGATATTCCGACTACCCTGATGCCTACACCACATGAAACATTATTTCATCAATTGGCTCTCTAATTTCATTAGTAAGAATCATCTTATTCCTATTCATTATCTGAGAGGCATTCTCTTCATTACGAAAAAGAATTTCTCCTTTAGGAATATCCTCTTCAATTGAATGATTTCAACTAATACCACCTGCTGAACATAGATACTCTGAACTTCCCATTCTAGCCAATTTCTAATATGGCAGAATAGTGCAATGGATTTAAACCCCATTCAAAAAGCTTAAAGCTTTTTTTAGAAATAGCTTCCTGAAAAATAATTCTTCTTCAAGATAGAGCTTCTCCCTTAATAGAACAGCTCTCTTTCTTTCATGATCACACTTTAATAATTCTTCTTATAATTACAGTTCTAGTTGGATACTTAATAGTTAGCTTATTCTTCAATAAATATAACTACCGATTTTTACTAGAAGGTCAAACTATCGAAGTAATTTGAACAATCTTGCCTGCTATCACTTTAATTTTTATTGCCTTACCTTCCCTACGCCTTCTCTACCTATTAGATGAACTTAACAGTCCATTAATTTCTGTTAAATCAATTGGTCACCAATGATACTGATCCTATGAATACTCCGATTTCAAGATAATTGAATTTGACTCTTATATAATTCCTATACAAGACAGAAAACTATCTACCTTCCGGTTATTAGATGTAGATAATCGGGTAGTCCTCCCTTTTAATTCCCAAATCCGTATAATAGTTACTGCAGCTGATGTTATTCATTCATGAACAATCCCCTCGCTGAGAGTCAAGATTGATGCAACCCCTGGTCGTCTCAACCAAATTAGATTTCTTATAAATCGTTCAGGTTTATTCTTTGGTCAATGCTCTGAAATCTGCGGAGCCAATCATAGTTTCATACCAATTGTTATTGAAAGAATTTCACCCTCTTATTTCATTAAATGAATTTCTAAAATAAGCTAACATTAGGTGGCTGAAAACAAGCACTGGTCTCTTAAACCATTCTATAGTAAGGTAGTGTCTACTCCTAATGAAAGGCTTAGTTAAACAAATAACATTAATTTGTCAAATTAAAATTGCCAAAAAGCAGCCTTTAATTCCTCAAATAGCCCCCCTAAGATGACTATCCCTAATAATTTTTTTTATCTTAATTTTCTTAACTTTTAATCTAATCAACTTTTCTGTTAACAGAAATTTTCCTAAGTCCTCAAAATTAAATAAAAGCCTTACCTACAAGATTTGAAAATGATAACAAATCTATTTTCATCGTTTGACCCATCAACTTCCGTTAAAATTCCCCTTAACTGATTCAGAACTATTCTAGGATTACTAATTCTTCCTTTAACTTTTTGATTAATTCCTTCTCGACCAATAATCCTTTGGAATAAAATTATTAATTCTCTCCATAAAGAGTTCAAAATTCTTATAGGTCCTACTTCAGTTGGAAGAACTTTAATTTTTATTTCCTTATTTACCCTAATTATATACAATAATTTTCTAGGTCTATTCCCCTATATTTTTACGAGAACAAGACACCTAATTCTGACTCTTTCTCTAGCCTTACCTTTATGATTAAGATTTATATTATTTGGATGGATTAATAACACGGTTCATATATTAGCTCACCTAGTCCCTCAAGGGACTCCAGGAGTTTTAATACCTTTTATAGTTTGTATTGAAACTACAAGAAATATTATTCGTCCAGGAACCCTGGCAGTTCGGTTAGCTGCCAATATAATTGCAGGTCACCTTTTACTTACCCTATTAGGAAATATTGGACCCCTATTATCTGTATTTTCTACTTCAATCCTGCTATTCACCCAAATTTTACTTCTCACTCTAGAAGGAGCTGTAACTATTATTCAATCATACGTATTTGCTGTTCTTAGAACATTATATTCTAGTGAAGTAACTTATGTCCTCAAAAAACCACCCTTATCACCTTGTTGACGCGAGACCCTGACCTATTTTAGGAGCCCTATCAGCCATAGTATCAATAATCGGAATCATTAAATGATTTCATATATATAATATTAATCTTCTTCTCCTTGGGTTATCTATCACCAGCCTAATTATATTCCAATGATGACGTGACATTTCCCGAGAAAGGACATTTCAAGGCCTCCATACATTTCAAGTCACAATAGGATTGCGTTGGGGGATAATTTTATTTATCACCTCTGAAGTTTTCTTTTTTATCTCCTTCTTTTGAGCTTTTTTCCACAGAAGTCTCTCACCATCTATTGAACTTGGAATAAATTGACCCCCGAAAGGGGTAATCCCATTTAATCCTGTAGAAATTCCATTATTAAATACACTAATTCTTTTATCTTCAGGTCTAACAGTCACCTGAGCTCATCATAGATTTATAGAAAACAATTTTAATCAAGCAACTCAAAGACTAATCCTGACCGTAATTCTTGGTATTTATTTTTCAGTTCTTCAGGCCTATGAATACTTAGAAGCTCCTTTCACTATCGCTGACGCTGTTTATGGGTCTACATTCTTTGTAGCAACAGGATTTCACGGAATTCACGTAATTATTGGAACTACATTCCTCCTCACATGTTTAATACGCCATATTAATAATCATTTCTCCCCTATCCATCACTTTGGATTCGAAGCTGCGGCATGATACTGACATTTTGTAGATGTTGTTTGACTATTCTTGTATATCTCTATCTACTGATGAGGTAGATATTTACATAATATAAAAATTATATTTGACTTCCAATCAAAAAATCTAGAAATAGTGTAAATAATTTTACTTTGCATATTAGTAGGATTTGTAATCTTCATAGTCACATTAATCATAATGTTAGCCTCATCAACTTTATCAAAAAAAACCCTTATAGACCGGGAAAAAACATCACCATTCGAGTGTGGGTTTGATCCAAAAAGATCATCCCGTCTTCCATTTAGCTTACAGTTTTTTCTAATTGCTGTCATCTTTCTCATCTTCGACGTAGAAATTACTCTTCTAATCCCTTTAATTCCAGTAGTTCCTTTAACAAAATTTATAAATATTATTATTATTATAACTATTTACATCCTAATTCTTCTTGCTGGTTTACTACACGAATGAAAACAAGGTTCCTTAAATTGAGCAATCTAGGATAATAGTTAATCATAACATTTAATTTGCATTTAAAAAATACTGAAGCTTCAGTTTATCTTAAATAAGAAACAAATAATTGTATTTAATTTCGACTTAAAATTTTGATGAAACCATCCTTATTTTTAATTGAAACCAAATAGAGGTATATCACTGTTAATGATAAAAATGAAAAATCTTCCAATTAAAGAAATAGGTTAAACGAAAGTAAGCTTCTAACTTAAATTTCTAGTGGTGAAAGTCCATTAATATTTCTTATTTATATAGTTTATATAAAACCTTACATTTTCATTGTAAAAAAAGATTTGTCTTATAAATACCCAAGAATTAAAATTACCTTGATATCTTCAATATCACGCTCTCTGTTAAGCTACTTGAATAGTAAACAACTATTAAAAAAACAACTCATATAGCAGTTAAAACTATAAACAATTTCAAATTATTCTTGAATAAAAACTGTAAGATCTGAGAAGATTTGCTTATATAATTAAAATAATTCTGCCCTCCATAAAACTCAGATCATCCTTGATCAACTCTTTCGTAAAACTTTTTTCCCATAGTTAAAGGATAGTAATTTACCCCAAAAGTAGACAGATACAGTATATTTCACATAGACCCAAAAAAATAAGACCCCCTTTTAAATTTTAAAGACTTCAAATGATAATTAATAACAAAATTTGATACCTCCAGTCCAATCCACCCCCCTAATAATGTAACTAAAACTGCCATCATCTTAAATGATAATGGCAAGCAAATTATATAAAACTCAATAAATATTGTCCAACTAAGAATTCTACCCATAAAAACAACAAGAAAAATTAATCCTATTATTCCCTTTAATATATAATGACCTGAATCATTAACCAAGTGAACTCTAAAAAAATTAAAGTCTCCTCCTACTACATAATAAATTAATCGAGCCGTATAAGCAACAGTTAGCCCTGTTGATAAATAATAAACTATATAAATATACATTCCAACATTATCTATAGAGACCACCTCTAAAATTAAATCCTTAGAATAAAACCCGGATAAAAAAGGCAAACCACATAATGATAAATTACAAATAATAAAACATGTACATGTCAAAGGCATTTGATTTACTAGACCCCCTATTGATCGAATATCCTGGGAATTACTTAAAGAGTGAATTATCCTTCCTGCACACATAAATAATAAAGCCTTAAACAATGCATGTGTCAACAAATGATAAAAAGCAATAATGTAGCCCCCTATTCTAAGAATTCTTATTATTAATCCTAGCTGCCTCAAAGTAGATAAAGCAATAATTTTCTTTAAGTCAAATTCATACCTAGCCCCCAACCCAGCCATAAATATAGTTAAACCTGAAAAAAACAGTAAAATTAAACATACTGAAGACCTTAACGAAACACTAAACCGAAGTATTAAATATACCCCCGCTGTCACAAGAGTTGATGAATGAACCAAAGAAGAAACTGGAGTAGGAGCCGCCATAGCTGCTGGCAATCATGATGAAAAAGGAATTTGAGCTCTCTTTGTTATAGCTGCAAAAAGTATTATTAAAGAAATCAACTCTATCTCAGGTGTTTCCTTCATACACTCAATAAAATAAATATAATTCCATCTACCAAAATTCATTATTCATCTAATCCTTAATAAAAAAGCAACATCACCTAACCGATTTGTCAGAACAGTCAGCATCCCTGCATTAAATGATTTAACATTTTGATAATAAATAACTAAACAATAAGAAACTAAACCTAGACCGTCCCACCCCAACAAAATACTAATCAAATTAGGCCTTAAAATTAATAAAAGCATTGACATAACAAATATTATCACTAATATAATAAATCGATTAATAAAAAGGTCTCCTTCCATATACTCATTCCTATAGTAAATAACTATCGACGAAATTAATAAAACAAAACTTATAAATAACAGAGATATCCAATCAAAAAGGAGAGTTATTTCAATCATACAAGAATTTAATGAACCTAATTCAATTCTCACTATAACAGAATACATAGAGGACAAAAATCTTATCCTTATAAAAAATAAAATCCCTCCTAAAATTAAAAAAATAAAAAAATAAATAAAACAAATATTAATTACCTAAAGTCCTTAAACCTCTTTGATTCCACAAATCAATATTTTATATAAACTATTTAAGTAAAATCATCCTATTACAAATTCCCCCTTTAAAACAATTAAATTTAAAGGTAATCAATGTAATAACAACAAAAGATATTCCCGGACCTTCCCCAGACTAAAATTATATATGCCCCTAAAAATCTTACCATGCTGAGAGTAAGAGTATAAAAATAAAGAATAAGCAGCTCTAAAAAATGAAATCAAAGCTAAAAAAAATATACTCATAAATCTTCATGAAACAACTCTATTAATTAATATAATCTCCCCCAACAAATTAAGAGAAGGTGGGGCCGCTATATTAGAAGAACACAAAAGAAATCACCAAAGAGATATTCTTGGTATCAAATTAATAAGTCCTTTATTCAAAAAAAATCTTCGTCTACCTAAACGCTCATAAGAAATATTCGCAAGACAAAAAAGCCCTGAAGAACATAAACCATGCGCCACCATTATAGCTAAAGACCCACCAATCCCTCAACAATTTAATGTTATAATTCCACTAAGTACCAGCCCTATATGAGCAACAGATGAATATGCAATCAGTGCTTTTACATCTCTTTGCCGAATACAAATTAAAGATACATAAAAACCTCCTACAAGCCTAATCACCACAAAAATTATATTAAATCTCACAGCTACATTTATTATAAAAGGTATTAATCGCAAAATTCCATACCCCCCCAACTTTAACATAATCCCAGCTAAAATTATAGAGCCAGCGACAGAAGCCTCAACATGAGCCTTAGGTAATCACAAATGAACAAAATACATAGGGATCTTAACAAAAAAAACTATTATTATACAAATGTAAAATAAAGCATGTTCAATCCTACATATAAAATAAAAATCTAAAGTTCCATAAAATCTATAATAGTAAAAAATAGAAATCATTATTGGTAAAGAAGCTATCAAAGTATAAAATAATAAGTAAACCCCTGCCTGAATCCGCTCAGGTTGATATCCTCAACCAATAATCAATATTAAAGTAGGGATTAATCTAAACTCAAAAAACAAATAAAAAACAAACAAATTTATAGAAGAAAATGTACACACTAACGAAAACAATAAAATTAATAGAACTAATAAAAATAAATAATAATAATATCCGATTTTATAAATTCCTTCCCTAGCCATGATTATTAAACAACAAATTCAAAATCTCAACAAAATCATTATAAATGATAGCATATCAATGCCCCATATATATCTAATTGATCTAAATCTCCCGCCCAAATTTATACAAGCTATAAAAGCCACAATTAATATAAAATAAATACACTGATTAAACCAAAACCTGACCCTAATAAACCTTAAAGGAATCATAAAAACTAATGTTATTAAAATCTTTACCATAATAAATTAAAACTTTGTGTATAATCATTACCATGTACTCGTATTAGTATAACCATAAGAGCTAGCCCAAGAGCTCCCTCACAAACTCTAATTGTTAGAAAAATTAAAACAAAATAATATTCCCACCTATAAAATCCAAGAAATATAAATAAACCAAAAAACAAGGAAATAACAATAAATTCAAGACTTAAAAGTATTAAAAGTATGTGTTTACGATTTATACAAAAAGATAATAAACCTGCAAAATATATAAAAATAAAAATAGCTGAGACTATTAACATTAGTTCTTGTAATTTAATGCAAAATATTGGTCTTGTAAACCAAAACTAAGAATTTCTTCTAGAACATTTTTCAGAAAAGGAATCCTCCTTCTTTAATCTCCAAAATTAATATTTTTTATAAACTATTTCCTGACTTATGTTAATTATATTGAAATTACTAATAATTCCCCCTATCATTCTTATTATAGTTAAGCACCCTCTGTCTGCTGGGCTTCTTCTTCTACTAGAAATAGTTCTAATTATTTTGAGAGTAAGATTAACTTCCCTATCCTTCTGATACTCATATATTATATTTTTAATTATAATTGGGGGTATATTAGTTCTGTTCATGTACATAACAAGAGTAGCTTCAAATGAAAAATTTAAATTTTCATGAAAAATTTCATTGACAGCCTTTACAATCTCATCTCTAATCTTTTCTCTCCAAACAAAAAACTTATGAATTGAACCTCATAATATTATCAATACTGAAGCCCTAAAAAACTCTGAATCATTCTTCTTCTCTCTAAATAAATTTTTAAATGAACCTTCCTATACTCTGTCGATCACTCTAATTATTTACCTATTAATTACACTAATTGCCGTAATTAAAATTGTTAATATTAACTATGGACCTATCCGGCAAATAAACTAATGAAAACACCTATACGAAAAATATCTCCTGTAACAAAAATTATTAATAATTCTCTTATTGACCTGCCGTCTCCCTCTAACATCTCTGCGTGATGAAACTTTGGCTCATTATTAGGACTTTGTTTATCAATCCAAATCATCACAGGAATTTTCCTTGCTATACATTATACAGCTAATACAGAATTAGCCTTTAGAAGTGTAATTCATATTTCCCGTGATGTTAATTACGGATGGATCATTCGAACCTTACATGCAAACGGTGCATCATTTTTTTTTATCTGTCTTTATTTACACATAGGCCGAGGACTTTACTATAGATCCTATAATCTCAAGCTCACATGAACTGTTGGAGTTTTAATTCTATTTTGTACCATAGCTGCAGCATTCCTTGGATATGTATTACCTTGGGGACAAATATCATTTTGAGGAGCTACTGTGATTACAAACCTAGTATCTGCAATTCCTTACCTTGGAACCACCATTGTTCAATGACTTTGAGGAGGATTCGCAATTGACAATGCAACATTAACACGATTTTTTGCTCTTCACTTTCTCCTCCCCTTTATTGTTCTTGCCCTAGTTATAATCCATCTACTATTCCTTCATCAAACAGGTTCAAATAACCCCTTAGGTATAAATAGAAACATTGATAAAATTCCATTCCACCCATTTTTTTCCTACAAGGATGTATTTGGTTTTATTATAATAACTAGAATCCTATCATTACTAATTCTCATTAGACCCAACCTTCTAAGAGATCCAGAAAATTTTATCCCGGCAAATCCTCTTGTTACCCCTATCCACATTCAGCCTGAATGGTATTTCCTATTTGCATATGCAATTTTACGCTCAATCCCCAACAAACTCGGGGGAGTAATTGCTCTTATTATATCAATTGCAATTTTATTCACCCTTCCATTCACTAGTAATAAATCCTTCCAAACAATACAATTTTACCCTATTAATAAAATTATTTTTTGAATCTTTGTGGCTAATGTTGTTCTCTTGACTTGAATTGGAGCCCGACCCGTTGAAGACCCTTACATCCTAGTGGGCCAAATCCTAACAATTTCCTACTTCACATACTTCATTATTAACCCCTTAGTTTTTAAATTCTGGGACCTCCTTATTTTCAAATATTGGTTAATGAGCTTGTTAAAGCATATATTTTGAAAATATAAGAAAGAATTAATTTTCTATTAACCTGATTACTATTTTTTATTCACTACATAGAGACTGCCAAGGTAAACATTTTCACCCCAAAATAAAAGAACAAAAAATTTAAAGATACAGGTAAGTATCTTTTCCATGCTAAATACATCAACTTATCATAACGAAACCGAGGGAGTGTCCCCCGAATCCAGACCCAGATAAAAGCTATAAATCCAACAATAATATACAAGTAAGCCCTTCTATAATCACCTCCAATAAATAAAAAACAACATATAATTCTTATAAATAAAATTCTCGCATACTCAGCCAAAAAAATTAAAGCAAAGCCTCCCCCTCTATATTCTACGTTAAATCCTGAAACTAATTCAGACTCCCCTTCAGCAAAATCAAAAGGAGTCCGGTTTGTTTCAGCCAGCCTTGAAACAAATCAAATTAAACTTAATGGAAAATACATTACAAAAAATCATATAATACTTTGGTAATTCTTAAATTCCTCTAGTCTAAGACTAGACACTAAAAACAAAAATGAAAGTAATGTAATTGCTAGGCTCACTTCATAAGAAATTGTTTGAGCAATAGATCGTAAACTTCCTAATATTGAATAATTCGAATTAGAAGATCATCCTGCCAACATTACTCTATAGACCCCTATTCTAGCACAACAAAGAAAAAACAAAATCCTCAAATTGAAATTTATAAACCCTCTAAAAATTGGCACACAAACCCAGATCAATAAAGCAATAAATAAATTAAAAATGGGAGAAAAATAATAAATTGAATAATTAGCCATTAAAGGGTATATTGCCTCTTTAGTAAATAATTTAATGGCATCTCTAAAAGGTTGAGGAACCCCTAAATACCCAACTTTATTGGGACCCTTACGTAATTGAATATACCCAAGAACTTTCCGTTCCATTAAAGTTAAAAAAGCAACCCCAATTAAAATACAAATCAATAATAATAAACCTCTATATAAAACTATAAATAAATCATTATACCAAATTATTACTTGTACTATTGTACTTACATAAATTCTAAATTTATTGCACTAATCTGCCAAAATAATAATTTTAATCATCAATAATCTAATATAGAAAATTTCTGGTCCTTTCGTACTAAAAAATTTTATTTATTTGAAGATAGAAACCAACCTGGCTCACGCCGGTTTAAACTCAGATCATGTAAAATTTTAAAAGTCGAACAGACTCAGCTTTCTAGTCCCTTCACCAGCCGCATCGAGGTCGCAAACTAATCTATCGATTTGAGCTCTCCAGATTAATTACGCTGTTATCCCTAAGGTAATTTATTCTTACAATCACTTTTAGAGGATCCAACAATCATCCATTAATGAAAAATACTAGAAAAAGTTATTTAAATTTTTCCATCACCCCAACAAATTAATTCATGAATACTTTATTTCTCTAAAACTAAATACCTAAAATAACACAACTATTAAATTCTATAGGGTCTTCTCGTCCCTCAGACTCATTTAAGCTTTCTCACTCAAATATAAAATTCAAATAATTAAATTAAGACAGCTTCTTTCTCGTTAAACCCTTCATTCCAGCTTTCAATTAAAAAACTAATGATTATGCTACCTTTGCACGGTCAGAATACCGCAGCCATTTAAATTATCATTGGGCAGGCCTGACTTTATATTATCATCAAAAAGCCATGTTTTTATTAAACAGGCGAAAAGTAATTTGCCTAATTCCTTAAAATAATATTTTACCTTTAACTATTTCAATACATTTTATTCTACTAATTTCATCATAATTACAAGTCTAAGACATTCAAGACTTTATTCTAATAAAAAATCTAAAATAACAAAAATTAATTTTTTATAAAACCTAGTAAAAACACACTAAAAATGGAAACTTCTAATCCTATACATCATAATAAACTAACCACATTATAAAAATTCTATTTAAGAGCTTTTCCCCCTAAATATTCCAAGCATAAAAGCTTTACTTCCCAATAAAAATCATTTTACCCTAGTTAATTAAATTAATTTCTTAGAAAACTAGATATTTTAAAGAACGACTAACGTCTAATTACAAAAAATTAATTATAAATAATTTTTCTACATTAAAATATATTAATTTTTAGCCCTCCAAAATTCGAGAAAATTTCCTCTAAAACTAGTTTTAATAAACCCTGATACAAAAGGTACTTTAAACAAAAAATTCTTTTTCTTATTTAAAAACTTTCCATCACTGTGCTAATCATCTATAATTATAAATATTATGTCAAAAATTACATAAACAAAAAATTCTTTCTCCCAAAATTAATAAATAACTAATTTTATAATCACACTAAACTGAATTTCACAGTAAACTTTTTAATGTAAATAAAATGCTTGAACAAGCTCTAGTACGTAATTCTAGGTACACCTTCCGATACACCTACTTTGTTACGACTTATCCAATTTTATAATTGGAGCGACGGGCGATATGTGCATATTCTAGAGCTTAAATCTACATAATAATTTTATTATATTTACTATCAAATCCACTTTCATATCTCTTCTCATAAGACAATCCAAAAATAACTTCAATGTAACCCATCTCTCCTTAAATATACGCTGCATCTTGATCTGACTTAAATTAAAATTTTAAAACTTGAACATTTTCTCCTTATAAAATATTCAAATAACGACGATATACAAGCTTAAAAATCAAGTATAATAAATTGTGGAATATCAATTACAGGACAGGTTCCTCTGAATAGACTAAAACACCGCCAAATCCTTTAAATTTCAAGTACTCTAATACTATTCAGAAACTTTCTTTACATTTTAAATAATAGGGTATCTAATCCTAGTTTTTTAAAAAATTTAATAAAATCTTTCCAAACTCTTATTTACAAAAACTTTAAATTTCACCTTAAAAATTAATATTCAAATATAAATACAAAATTATTATTTTCTGATCTTAATTTAATTGCACTCCTTGTGTAACCGCAACTGCTGGCACAAGGTTTGTTACTACTATTTTAAATGCCTAATTCTAAGAAAACTTAATTAATAAATTTAATTACTGCAGAAAGCTTCCTTAAGAAACAAAACCTCGCATGTAAAATTATCAAATACTAAATTTTTAAACAAAAATAAAACTTTAATTGGCTAGTCCCTATTTTTTAACTCTAGATTATTATCTCAAATATTTAATAATTCTAAAATAGAAAAAAAAATTTCTTATTCATCCCTTAACTAAACCTACCACCCAAATTTTCCCTTGAAGACCAACCTAATTAAAAATTTTCATTATAAATAAATTTAATAAACCTAAATCCTAAGCTAGCTCCGCTATAGCTTTTTCAGTAAATTAGGTGCCCTAATCTAATTTTCCCTGAATGCCCTAATTTAGTCTTCTCCCTAGTTAAATTTCTTGATCTCAAGAAAATCCCCTCCCGAATGCCCAATTCAAAGGTTTTTATATAAAAAGTTTTTCAACTCGACCTCATCTGATGTCATAAACCTATAATTTTCTTCCATTTATTCTCGATCTAAATCTGCCTAAAACTTGAGTTAATCCTACAAATAAGGATTTTATGCCCAAAAAATTCAGGAATTTGGCCTCCCTTGATTAGTCCCGAATTAAAAATTACCAACGACAAACAATAATAATATTCCTTAGATTTCTCTATCCCAATAGCTAATCTTCGGCCACAATTCCTGAAATTTTTGGAATAAACTTTTTCTTGATGCTAAAATATGGGAGAACAAAATTTTGCCCAAAATTTTGTTATAAAGATTCTTATTTAGGAATTTTCATTGCAAGTAACTATGGTAAATTTAGCCCCTAAGTAAATCCTAATTAATCTTTTTCAATAAATTAGGTGCCCTAATCCTATTTTTTTTTTCTGTATTTAATTCCCTTAAGTGCCCAATTCAAAGCGTTTAAATACAAGAAAAATAAACAAATGCTTAAAAATTATTTGCCGCCCTTTCATTATCCTAAACATCCCCTGATTAAGATTAATTCCCATACATGTAATTTCACATAAAATGAATTTCCCTAAGAAAAAATAAACTTTTATTACCTCTCGAAATATTTTAAACCCTAAATTTAATTAGAAGCCTAATTTAAATCATGTCCTCACCCAAAATTTAGCAAATTAAATTGAGTCCCTTATATAAAACATCTTAGAAAAAAGTCTCCCAAGAAAAAAAAACCTTTTGTTTATCCCGGAAACCCTAGTCCAACTCTTTGCAAGAAATAACAATTTAGCTAAGAATCAGATAAAAAATTAAGTCTTAAAATTTCTATTTCATGAGGTCGAACATGCCCGAGCCCGACCTCTAAAAATTTGCTTATATTAAAATCCCAACATAAAATTCTCCTTAAAATAATACCTCTAAAATGAAAAAACTCTTGCCCACACCCAAGCTTTTCCAGACCAGATTCTTGATAACAAAGAGGAAATTCCATTAAATACTAAACAAAAATCTAAATCCTAAAACCCCGATACCCTGGGATCGCGCGCGCCCGGGCGCGACCCTAAAAACCTCCTAATGCAAAAGTGACTGCTCCTGTATAGAGCTTTTTTTCAGACCAATTTCCTAAGGAAAACAAAACTTTTTATGTATCTCTGGAATCTTACAAACCTACTTTTTGCCTACAAGCCGATTTTCCATTAAGCTTAGCACAAAAAATTATATCTTACGGGCCTTAATTCAGAGGGGTTGCGCGCGCCCGCGCGCAATGCCCCTTGGCTTAACCAATTTGGATAAATCGTAATATTTAATTGATGATTATTTAAATGAAGGCGGTTTACATCAAACTTTAGTATAATGGGAGCAGTTTTTCCTGAAAAACTACTTTTAAATGAAAAGAGGAAAGGTTTTTTTTTTTTTTTCGGTCAAAAAAATAAATTGTTTTAGAATTTTTTTTACTCAATAAGAAATTTGATGATTAACGACAAATAAGCGACTACGATCTATTAATTTTTTCAGACTGAGTTATATGTATGTAATATATTTTATTATATATATATAAATATATTATTAATATAAAAATATTATAAATAGCTTTACTAATCAATTAAACTTTAATAGATCCTTCTTAAGGTTTTTTTTATAGGATTACAGGTAAATACTGGTATATAAATACAATCTCTATCAATCTGATTAAATAACTATATACCTATCACAAGGAATATTTTGTATATCTATTAGTATATTACATATTTATGTAGGTGTCATATACAATTATCTATAGATCTATAAGATCTTATATATATATATATATTTATAGGTGATTGATTCGTAAATCATTTGCTCAAAAATTTTTTTCAAACAGATTTTGGAAAATAAATCGTACCCCCAGAGCAATTCAATCCAGTGAACAAAATTTCAGGAAACTTGGGGAAAATTTTCTTGTGCAAAAAATGACATTTTTGTGCAAAAAAAAATAAAATATTCTGCTTTAAAATTAATCTCTTGAAAAACCCCTTTGAGTCAAATTTTCTGTCAAGAAAATCCTGTCAAACCGAGGAAACTTCCGAAAAAAAAAAAAAAAAAACTCACTTCGGCTTTAATCTAGAAATCACCCCGCTGTCACTGCGATGTCTTCCTCTTGACTCTACCAGGCTGACAATTACCTTGAAAACCTATAAATTCCCTAAAAATATAAAAATATGCCACAAGAGTTTTTAGTCGAGATCCGATTGAAACTTGACCTAATCCTATAAGGTAAATGACAACCACCGAAAGTTTTAAGAATTTGGCCCTCCGAGGTAAGGCTTAGCCTCACCTCGCAGGGTCAGAATCCCTAAAACTCTCGGATAATGATCCTTTTTGAGATAAAAAATTTCAACAGACCCTTCAGGTATAGAACAAATTATAAATTATAAGGCATAATTGTATTTAAAAAAAAAAATGAAAAATTGCTTTAAAATTTAAATCCTAGCTATTAAGACACGGTTCTTGAATGAAAGATAAAACGATCTAATCCTCTAGATTAAGCCTGACTCTTAAAAATGACAGTACAAAAAAAAAAGAACCTTTGAAAAATACATTATCCACGACTAACCTCTGGATGTATTCCTGAAACCCTAAAAAAAGGTTTTAAAAAAAAACCTAAAAATCCCAGTAGATTAAAATTCAAGTCAAACACATAATATAAATTATGCAAAAAAAATCCTACCTAAAAAGAATTAAATTGCTTTAAAATTTAGATCATAGCTATTCCGACATAATTCTCGCCCAAGAATTTAGGAAATCTAATCTCCCCAAGATCAAGGCTGATCCAAAAAATGAATAGCACGAAAAAAAAATTAACCTTTGAAAAATGTATTGTCTACAACTAACCAGTAGATTAAAATTCGAGTCAAACACAAAAAATAAATTATGCAAAAAAAATCCTACCTAAAAAGAATTAAATTGCTTTAAAATTTAGATCATAGCTGTTCCAGCATAATTCTCGCCCAAGAATTTAGGAAATTTGATCTCCCAAGATCAAGGCTGATCCAAAAAATGAATAGCAGAAAAAAAATTAACCTTTGAAAAATGTATTGTCTACAACTAATCCCTTGGTTGTATTCCTGAAATCCTAGAAAAAAGTTTCGAAAAAAATCTAAAAACCCCAGTAGATTAAAATTCGAGTCAAACACAAAAAATAAATTATGCAAAAAAAATCCTACCTAAAAAGAATTAAATTGCTTTAAAATTTAGATCATAGCTGTTCCAGCATAATTCTCGCCCAAGAATTTAGGAAATCTGATCTCCCAAGATCAAGGCTGATCCAAAAAATGAATAGCACAAAAAAAATAACCTTTGGAAAATATATTGTCTACAACTAATCCTCCCCTCTGGTTGTATCCTTGAAATCCAAGAAAAAGGGTTTAAAAAATCCAAAATATCCTTTGCTTAATGATTAAATCGTGGCTATTCCGGTATAATTCTCGCCCAAGAATTTAGGAAATCTGATCCCAAGATCAAGTCTGGCCCAAAAATCAATAGCATAAAAACCCTTTTTAAATCTGTGGATTACTGCAGATTCCAATCTACTTGAACATAAAATACTTAACTGCTCTAAGATTTTAATTCTGTTGCTTCAATAAAATTGAATTCCTAAGATTAAAATTAGCTCAAGAATTGGGTAGATAAGGTGAAAAACTATTAAAATATCCATTGTATACGTTTAACTCCTCGTCTTACCTTTTGAAAATTTTTTAAACTGGCCCAAAAATTAATGGAGTAAGGTAAAAAAACTATTAAAATATCCATTGCTCAATGGTTAAATCGTAGCTATTCCGGTATAATTCTCGCCCAAGAATTTAGGAAATCTGATCCCAAGATCAGGTCTGGCCCAAAAATCAATAGCATAAAAACCCTTTTTAAATCTGTGGATTACTGCAGATTCCAATCTACTTGAACATAAAATACTTAACTGCTCTAAGATTTTAATTCTGTTGCTTCAATAAAATTGAATTCCTAAGATTAAAATTAGTTCAAGAATTGGGTAGATAAGGTGAAAAACTATTAAAATATCCATTGTATACGTTTAACTCCTCGTCTTACCTTTTGAAAATTTTTTAAACTGGCCCAAAAATTAATGGAGTAAGGTAAAAAAACTATTAAAATATCCATTGCTCAATAGTTAAATCGTAGCTATTCCGGTATAATTCTCGCCCAAGAATTTAGGAAATCTGATCCCAAGATCAGGTCTGGCCCAAAAATCAATAGCATAAAAACCCTTTTTAAATCTGTGGATTACTACAGATTCCAATCTACTTGAACATAAAATACTTAACTGCTCTAAGATTTTAATTCTGTTGCTTCAATAAAATTGAATTCCTAAGATTAAAATTAGCTCAAGAATTGGGTAGATAAGGTGAAAAACTATTAAAATATCCATTGTATACGTTTAACTCCTCGTCTTACCTTTTGAAAATTTTTTTGAACTGGCTCAAAAATTAGTGGAGCAGGGTAAAAAAACTATTAAAATATCCATTGCTCAATAGTTAAATCGTAGCTATTCCGGTATAATTCTCGCCCAAGAATTTAGGAAATCTGATCCCAAGATCAGGTCTGGCCCAAAAATCAATAGCATAAAAACCCTTTTTAAATCTGTGGATTACTGCAGATTCCAATCTACTTGAACATAAAATACTTAACTGCTCTAAGATTTTAATTCTGTTGCTTCAATAAAATTGAATTCCTAAGATTAAAATTAGCTCAAGAATTGGATAGATAAGGTGAAAAACTATTAAAATATCCATTGTATACGTTTAACTCCTCGTCTTACCTTTTGAAAATTTTTTTGAACTGGCTCAAAAATTAGTGGAGCAGGGTAAAAAACTATTAAAATATCCATTGCTCATGTTTAACTCTTAGCCATTCCGGTATAATTTTTGTCCAAAAATTTAGGGAATTGAGGCCCCTGGAATCAAGACTGATCCAAAAAATGAATAGCACAAAAAAAAAAGAACCTTTGAAAAATACATTATCCACGACTAACCTCTGGATGTATTCCTGAAACCCTAAAAAAAGGTTTTAAAAAAAACCTAAAAATCCCAGTAGATTAAAATTCAAGTCAAACACATAATATAAATTATGCAAAAAAAATCCTACCTAAAAAGAATTAAATTGCTTTAAAATTTAGATCATAGCTATTCCGACATAATTCTCGCCCAAGAATTTAGGAAATCTAATCTCCCCAAGATCAAGGCTGATCCAAAAAATGAATAGCACGAAAAAAAAATTAACCTTTGAAAAATGTATTGTCTACAACTAAATTAAAACTAAGAATTCCAAAAAACTTAATTGGATTAATGAACAAAATGCTTAATTTTTTTTTTGAACTCACCTAGTCCAGAACAATCCTTGCTTAATGGTTCAAGTTCTACCTTCTCCGTAAACTAAAGACCCAAAAACTGACAACGTAAAGAATCCCTTAAAATCTAATTGTATATAATTAACGCTAGATTATAGCCCTAAAAAAAATTAGAGAAGAAAATTTTCTAAGTCCCAAAAAAGTTAGCCATTTTAGAACCAAATAAAATAAAATTTTCCCTTCAAAAAAAATCCTACCTAAAAAGAATTAAATTGCTTTAAAATTTAGATCATAGCTATTCCGACATAATTCTCGCCCAAGAATTTAGGAAATCTAATCTCCCCAAGATCAAGGCTGATCCAAAAAATGAATAGCACGAAAAAAAAATTAACCTTTGAAAAATGTATTGTCTACAACTAATCCCTTGGTTGTATTCCTGAAATCCTAGAAAAAGGTTTCGAAAAAAATCTAAAAACCCCAGTAAATTAAAATTCGAGTCAAACACAAAAAATAAATTATGCAAAAAAAATCCTACCTAAAAAGAATTAAATTGCTTTAAAATTTAGATCATAGCTGTTCCAGCATAATTCTCGCCCAAGAATTTAGGAAATCTGATCTCCCAAGATCAAGGCTGATCCAAAAAATGAATAGCAGAAAAAAAAATTAACCTTTGAAAAATGTATTGTCTACAACTAATCCCTTGGTTGTATTCCTGAAATCCTAGAAAAAGGTTTCGAAAAAAATCTAAAAACCCCAGTAGATTAAAATTCGAGTCAAACACAAAAAATAAATTATGCAAAAAAAATCCTACCTAAAAAGAATTAAATTGCTTTAAAATTTAGATCATAGCTGTTCCAGCATAATTCTCGCCCAAGAATTTAGGAAATCTGATCTCCCAAGATCAAGGCTGATCCAAAAAATGAATAGCACAAAAAAAAAATAACCTTTGGAAAATATATTGTCTACAACTAATCCTCCCCTCTGGTTGTATCCTTGAAATCCAAGAAAAAGGGTTTAAAAAATCCAAAATATCCTTTGCTTAATGGTTAAATCGTGGCTATTCCGGTATAATTCTCGCCCAAGAATTTAGGAAATCTGGTCCCCCCCAAGATCAAGGCTGACCCAAAAAATACATAGCATAAAAAAAAATAACTTTTGAAAAATACATTGTCTACAACTAATTCTTTGAATGTATACCTGAAATCCTGGAAAAAAGTCCGAAAAATCCAAAAATCTCAGTAGATTAAAATTCGAATTAAATATAAAAAATAAACCACATAAAAGAAATACTACCTAAAAAACTTAATTACTTTAAAATTTAGATCATGGCTATTCCGGTATAGTTCTCGCCCAAGAATTTAGGAAATCTGATTCCCCAAGATCAAGACTGACCCAAAAAATACATAGCATAAAAAAAAATAACTTTTGAAAAATACATTGTCTACAACTAATTATTTGAATGTATACCTGAAATCCTGGAAAAGAGTTCAAAAAATTCAAAAATATTAGTAGATTTGAATTCGAGTCAAACACAAATAATAAACCACGTGAAAGAAATTTCACCTAAAAAAACTTAATTGCTTTAAAATTTAAATCATAGCTATTCCAGCATAGTATTTTCCTAAGAATTTAGGAAATATAATCTCCCCAAAATAAAGGCTGGCTTAAAAAACTAATAGCATGAAAAAAAAATAACTTTTAGAAAGTATATTGTATATGACTAATTCCTTGACTGTACACCTGAAATCCTAGAAAAAGGTTTTGAAAAATCTATAAATTACAGTAGATTAAAATTAAAACCAAACATAAAAAATAGATCACGTAAAAGAGATTTTACCTAAAAACTAAGTTGCTTTAAAATTTATGACCGTAACTATTCCAATATAATCTCGTCCTAGAACTTAGAAAATCTAATCCCCCTCCAAAGATTAAGATTGGCCCAGAAAATTAATAGCATTAAAAAAAGAACCTTAAAATAACCCGTTTACTGATAATTTTTAATTACACCCCTTGAAAATTTTTAAAAAACTCTTAAAACTCGTAATTCCTGTAGATTACCCTAACAAAACAAAATCCTAAATTGTTTTTAAATTTGCACTCTAGCAATTTTGATAATTTAATCTCCTCGAAAATTTTAGAAAAGGTAAATCTACAAAACTGTAGATTTCCTTAGATTTCAACTTATTTGAGCATAAAATTCTAAATTGCCCCGACACAATCCTAAACCAAAAATTGACTATACAAAATAAAACTAATAAAATTTTCGTTGTTCACAATAAACCTTTGATTATCCCTTTTGAAAATTCTAGAAAAACCTAAAACTTGAAGCCCAAATTAGAACTTAGGTCTAGAGAATTCTAGAAAATAAAAAATCTTTCAAGATACAAAACACTGAGTTTTAAAAATCTAGCTCCTAGGATTTAATTTAATCCCAGACCTAAAATTTTCAAGGTAAGCTTCCTTAAAATTTCACTTCGAATTAGCCCCAAAAAATACTGCCTAGAAAATTAAAGAAAAAAATCTT